CTAAGCAGACGTGTCAATACTTTATTTTTAGAACCATGAGTTCTGGGTGTGGCCCAAACTGGTACGGTGCCAATATGGATGAAACAACTCCCCCTTATTACTTATTAATTTATAATTGAATTTCATAATTCAATTTCATTATTTATTAATGATTGGTTCGGGCTATTTTTTTTTTTCACAGGAAATATAGATATCTGATAGAAAGTTATTTATCTTGATGGTATATTTTTATGTTTTTTGCTTATGAGGGGAGGGTACCAAAACAAACAAAAGGTCTTACTATTCTTTTCTTTAGGCTTACCTGTTCCATTAGGAACATTCCTTTGAGATTTCCAAAGGTGTGTGTATTGTATTTGTACTTAATGCTTCCTGATTCTACCAGAAATCCTATAATAATATAGGAACTTGTTACAAATGTATTCATTGAATTGGTTTGGTTCATCAATAGCCTTAATTCAGAATCCTATTTTGACTCTGTGCCGTTGATTCCACTATGATTATTAATCAATAATGGAATAATTCCTTCATGGAGATAGGGGACATAATTCACATGGATATAGTAAGTCTCGCTTGGGCTGCTTTAATGGTAGTCTTTACATTTTCTCTTTCACTTGTAGTATGGGGAAGGAGTGGACTCTAGGGCTAGGGTACTAATTGAGTAATCCATTGAGTAATCGAATTGTATCAATTCTTTATTGATCGTTTTGCGAAGCCTTAAAAAAATGTTTCTGTTTCCAAATTGTACTGGAATATGGTAATGCATAAAAAAATTCAATTATGAATAATAATCATTCGATCAAACAATGAATGATTACCATAATGGAATTTAATTTCGAAACTCAAATCTACGCATGATAGGAAATTTTTTCTAATCGAATTTTTCCTAAATATTCTATTTTGGTGAATCAACTCTTACCAGAATTATGGATATTACAACGAGAAAAACCAATCCCTATTTTTTTCTTTATTTCTTTCCCCTTTTTCTTAACTTTTACTGTTTGAAGAGAAAGTCTGCTGCTATAACGGCAATACATACTTTCTTTCCACAGGAAGCGATTAGCGGTTGTCCAAAGAAAAGAGGTCCTACACCTAATAAAATGAGATCTTTCTTCCGTTGAGCGATCTGTACATCGCACATTTCACGTTTGTTTTAGACTCCTAGAAATTTTTTTATGCTTTTTTTTGACTCATCTCATCACAAATGTATTCTATTTATATGTAGCGAAAAAAAAAAAAATAGAATTCGAGTGCTATTTAAAGGTACATCTAATATATGTACATACATATTGTAAATTGATCCATATGAAATGAATGAAGACTAGATTCGTATACAACTTTAGAAACGTTACATTATATAATAATAAATAGTATATAATACTAGATAGTGTGGTAGAAAGAACTATATATATAGTTCTTTCTACCACACTATCTCAGATACTTCTACTTCTGATTCCAGCCCTATCATTTAATTTAAGACTTAAAGTTTGAATCTCTTTTATTTCTTCAATCATTGATAAGAACTAATAATTCAAGTTTCATTCAAATTAATTATTTTGGCTGACCGTTTTTACGTATATGATAAGTAAAAAAGCAGTAGGAACTAAAATAAACAGTGCAGTAGCAATAAGTGCGAGAATATTGACTTCCATAATCTTCTTTTTTTGTTTCGAAATAACTCGGGATCTAATCCCATAGAGATGATAAATTTGACTCCTGTAAATTCAATGGGATGAATTGCATCCTGATGATACTGAATCAGATCAATATTATGAATAACAATATCTGATCTATCAAATTGATTCATCGTCGAAAATGAAATAGTATAACATAGAAAAATCTTTTATTCATACTAAATCAAAAATGCCGTTTTTGATTGTATCATAAATCCTATCATTGGATTTTCATCTTTTTTTTTCACTTTTCTTTTCTATAACCTATTATCTTCCTTATACAATTCTACTACTTATACATACAATAGTATATATACAAATACATACAATTATGAGGTATCATATGACCGGTATTCTATGGGTCATACACAGATCCAATTCAAACAGTAGAAGTGAGATGGAAAAAAGGGCAGATTAAGTATAAAAAATCGAATATTCCAAAAATTGACTAAATACTAAAAGGGGGCCTTGCTTGTTTGGTCTTTTTTTTTTTATTTAATTAGTATCTTCTTCTTGGATTGGGATTAGAACGTATACATCACAAATTCAGTATGCTATTTGAATGAGATAGGTTGTCTCCAACCAATTACTATAGTATTAGAGGATACACAAACAAAGCCGGAATTCAAAAAAGTGTGGTTTCACCTGAACCTGAAAAGTACTCTGTCGAGGTAATTATATTAAGTTTATTGTGTATCGTACAATAAACGAAGATAATTTGTGTCTGCACTCCCGGTAAAAATACGGGCACTCCATAATTCTATTTTGCTCTCTGTCTTCCTTTTCACAGAAAAGAGAAAGATGAATTGAGAAATTCGTCGGATCCTAGTTCGGGACTGACGGGGCTCGAACCCGCAGCTTCCGCCTTGACAGGGCGGTGCTCTGACCAATTGAACTACAATCCCGGCGAGGTATATGGAATACATACTCTTATGGTTTCATAAGAATATTCTACTCGTCATATTGTAAGAGATACACGAATGATATATTGATATCATATCCACATAAATATGTGCTTTAGTGAGAGTTATACGAATTACTAGTAACCTGTGGTTCTTTTATTGTAAAAAAGAAATAATCAATCTTTCAATAAGAAAAAAAGATCCTTTTCTTGATACTTTACTTAAGGATCATGAATATGGATCGTTAGAAAGATCAGAACAGAACCAATGAGAAACATATAGATAGAGCAAAAAAAATTGATTTTTTCTCTTTATTTATACGGATCAGACATTTCTGTTTCTGTAGGACGAATTTATTATATCATACTCATGGAGCGGTGCATTTTTGGGCCGAGCTGGATTTGAACCAGCGTAGACATATCGCCAACGAATTTACAGTCCGTCCCCATTAACCGCTCGGGCATCGACCCAGGAAGAATTCATTCCAGGCTTATTGATAATCCACGATCAACTTCCTTTCGTAGTACCCTACCCCCAGGGGAAGTCGAATCCCCGCTGCCTCCTTGAAAGAGAGATGTCCTGAACCACTAGACGATGGGGGCATATCCGCCCGACCGTCATCATACTATGATGATAGTATGATCAGTTTTTTGGAATTGTCAATATAATCTAATGGTATGGCTAAATCGAAAGAGTCTTTCCTACTTTCTATGTTATGATTCGATAGATTTTTTTTGTTTGATTTGATACTTCACTTCATGAATGAAGCATCTCATACTATAATAACTCTATATAAAATATTCTATATAACTCTATATAAAGAAGTATAGGATTCCTTCGGTTCGGTCAATGATTGGTCCGACCTGAAAAAGGGGGTAAACCCCCATTTCATTTCTTTTTTATTCATTGCTTCGTTTATCGTTCAGATAAAATATGCCTATAACTATCTCACACTAAGTCAGAAAATGCAAAAAGGGATAAAAAAGTTCTTTTTTATAAGAATTCGATTCGGGGTACGAATCCCCTCATCACATGATTCAAGAAAATGCCTTGAATCTATGTCAATATTGGATTCGTAAATCAAGCGAGTCTTGTTCTGATGGGTCAGGTCAGTCAAAGTAAACAAAGCAAGGGGGATCAGTCTTGAAACAATTCACTGCATTTTCTCAAAAAGAAAGAGAATAATTTTACCTCTAAGTAAATCAGATTTTTTTCTGAATGAGTTCATATGTACATATATACCTATAGTACTAGACTAATGCATATATACATATATGCATTAGACTCCATAATAGAAAATGACTAATTCATGAATTAAATAGGGCCTTTTTAACTCAGTGGTAGAGTAACGCCATGGTAAGGCGTAAGTCATCGGTTCAAATCCGATAAAGGGCTTTTTCCAAAAAACTCAAGTCACTCAAGTCTTATTCTTCGTTTTTCAACGTAGAATAGAGATATTGTTGATAAAAAAAAGAAAAAGGTAACCGCATTATAATGAGTTCCGCTTATTAGGAGTTTTTTTATAGTTAAAAAGTTGAACATTGAATCATTATCATAATGACTAATTGCACTTTTATTTTAGGGGATTCCGCTCTGTAGTGACATAATAGTCCTCTTCATATCTTATATATTCCATTTTTTTTTGTCCTGGGACAAAAAATATTCTAGATATCCAATCTCTATTATTAATTGCCAAACCAAAATATTCCTACTTCCCCATTTTTCCTATCAAACTACCATAACATAAAATTATAAAAGTAAGTGGACCTAACCCATTGAATCATGACTATATCAGCTATTCTGATATATAAATTCGATATATATTAAATCCTAGAAGCGGTTTTTGTTTTATTTCCTTGGAACATACAAGGCAAGAATTTTTCGATATTTCTTATTTTATCTTCTTGTTACTGGATGTTCCATAGGAATAAATCGCTATTCTTTTCCGATACATATAAAAAAGTATATTATATTTCGAAAATATATTTTTCAATAGATTTCCTTGGTTTCAGAATCCAATATTGTTTTGTTCCGACAATGCAATAGAGAACGAATGCGAGAAAGGGGCTTTCATTTCCAGTCTACAATTATTTAATATTTCATTTATGGGCAGGGAAAACAGAATTTTCTTATTTTTTTGTTTGCACCGTTAAAAGATATACTCTGGAATATGAGTTAGAGGACAATTTGGGGTTCAAATGGTTATATAGTGTTATATAGTAATAGTAAGAACTAATCGAATCGAACTCGTGGATTTACCTAGGTCGGTTTATGTCCCAATAGAAAAGAAAAAAAAGAATAATTTGTATCTTCGAAACCCATTGTAATTGTAAGGGGCATTGAACGAAGAATCGTCCATAGATAATTGAACTATCGCGCGCCCTGTAAATGAGATGAAGTGTTCGGAAATGGTTGAAGTAGTTGAATA